AATGGAGCCCTGAGCTAGCCGCTGCTTGTGAAGTATGGAAAGAGATCAAATTCGAGTTCGAACCTGTAGATAAGATAGATAAACAGAAAGCATAAGAACTAAGCGCGCATAATTCAGTAATTTCTGTTTGTTCTCCTAATTGATTGCAATTAAACTCGGCTCAATTCAATCCTTTTCTTAAGAAAAGGATTGAATTGAGCCGAATAAAGAACGAGCATCCTATACTATGTATTTGCATAGATTTTTCATATGTACAGATCTTCTTATATATACTATACAAGATTTAAATACAAGATCAAATCGAAAATTAAACAACTCGATACTATACTTCTGTTGTTTATTATTGGATCCATAGAATTAATTATAGATCCTTGGGATTGGTGGTTCATTTTCTATCCCGCAGTTTCAGGCCATAGATCAAGCCAAGGGGGGCTCCTTCTACCCACCCTTTATATTGTCTTTTTCGTTTCATGTTGCAATAGAAACTTATTATTTGATTATACGAGAATGACTTTCTCATTTCTAGTATAGGAAGAAACAACTATTTATCTTTTCGATGAGAATTTTTTTGTACATGACATGAGAGAAACCTGTCTTTATATTTCTATTTATATTTCTAATTGAGAAAAGGATTCTATCATATTCTATCATAATATATATTATATATATTGAAGTGATACCCTAGATTCCCCCAAAAGAGAATTATTTATTTCTTTTAATACTCCCCGTTAACAATTTCAATGATTGGATCATATGCTTAATTCTGATAGGAAATAAAATAGTAAAATGACTATTCATCTATTATATTTTCATCAAATAGGGGGCAGGAAGACTATATGAAAAAACGGTGGTTCAATTCGATGTTGTCTAAGGAGAAGTTAGAACATAAATGTGGGCTAAGTAAATCAATGGATAGTCTTAATGCTGTTGGAGATACCGGTGGAAGTGAAGAGCCCATTCTAAATGATACGGAGAAAAACATTCCTAGTTGGAGTGATAGTGGTAGTTATAGTTTCAGAAATGTTGATTATTTATTTGATATCAGAGATATTTGGAGTTTGATCTCTGATAACACTTTTTTAGTTAGGGATGGTAATGGTGACAGTTATTCTGTATATTTTGATATTGAAAATCAGATTTTTGAGATTGATAATAATAGTTTTTTTCTGAATGAACTAGAAAGTTTTTTTTCCAGTTATTTGAATAGTAGGTCTAAGAGTAAGAATCACTACTATTATCATTACATGTATGATACTCAATCTAGTTGGAATAATCACATTAATAGTTGCATTGACAGTTATCTTTGTTTTGAAGTCAGTATTCATCGTTACATTTTCGGTGGTACCGAAAATTACAGTGACAGTTACATTTCTAGTTTCATTTGTACTGAAGGCGTAAGCGGAAGTGAAAGGGGGAATTCTAGTATAAAAACCGGTGGTAACGGCCGTGATTTCAATATAAGAGGAAGATCTAATGATTTTGATATAAATAAGAAATACAGAAATTTATGGGTTCAATGCGAAAATTGTTATGGATTAAATTATAAAAAATTTTTTAGGTCAAAAATGAATATTTGTGAACAGTGTGGATATCATTTGAAAATGAGTAGTTCAGATAGAATCGAACTTTTGATCGATCCGGGCACTTGGGATCCTATGGATGAAGATATGGTCTCCATGGACCCCATTGAATTTCATTCAGAGGAGGAGCCTTATAGAGATCGTATCGATTCTTATCAAAGAAGGACAGGTTTAACTGAAGCTGTTCAAACAGGCATAGGTCAACTAAACGGCATTCCCATAGCAATCGGGGTTATGGATTTTCAGTTCATGGGAGGTAGTATGGGATCTGTAGTAGGCGAGAAAATCACTCGTTTGATCGAGTATGCTACTAATCGATCTTTACCTGTCATTATTGTGTGTGCTTCTGGAGGAGCACGCATGCAAGAAGGAAGTTTGAGCTTGATGCAAATGGCTAAAATATCTTCTGCTTCATATAATTATCAATCAAATAAAAAGTTATTCTATGTATCAATTCTTACATCTCCTACAACTGGTGGAGTAACTGCGAGTTTTGGTATGTTGGGAGATGTTATTATTGCTGAACCCAATGCCTACATTGCTTTTGCGGGTAAAAGAGTAATTGAACAAACATTGAATAAAACAGTACCCGACGGTTCACAAGCGGCTGAGTATTCATTCCATAAGGGCTTATTCGACCTAATCGTGCCGCGTAATCTTTTAAAAGGTGTTTTGAGTGAGTTATTTCAGCTCCATGGTTTCTTTCCTTTGAATAAAAATACAAAAAAAAATATCGAAATAAAATGAAAATATAGAATAGAAGCGATTTCTATGTCTACTATAGTCTACCAAGAACTCCCATTTTGTACTAGGAATCCTTGCTTGTTGGATTGAATTAGTTTAGCAGTTTAGTTAGAGTCGCGAACTTATAACTTAATAATAAACTCTTTAATTTTAATAAAAAACTTTTTATTCTATTAGAAAGATAGAAAGAATATAAGGATGGGAGAATAATAAAATTTCTTAAACTTAAAGCGGATTATCATACATATTCGTGTAGAAAGATGAATAGGTACACTTCATTTAGTTCTCATTCCTTGCACTTATTAACTACTTAATATTATTTATAATAGTTTATAATAGATATACTTACCATAAGATATCTTTATAATAGGTACAAATATTAAATCGAGGTACCCATTCTATGACAGATCTTAACTTACCCTCTATTTTTGTCCCTTTAGTGGGTCTAGTATTTCCGGCGATTGCAATGGCTTCTTTATTTCTTCATGTCCAAAAAAATAAGATTGTCTAGATCCGATGTGACAAAATTTCATCAATTTATTTCAACACTGAATCATAATACATACAGATATTTATTTGGTACAGAGATTTGTTTAATGTAATATGGTACGATATGTGGCTTTTTCTGAACACAAATGAAATAGCTGTTATGCATGCGGATACATGATATCTGCATAAATGCATGTGCATGTATATGCGGGCATATCTGGTTAAAAAAGATCAGTGAATATTTTTATAATAGAAAGTTAATGTATTTAACCAATTATTCCTAATGGCTCATATCAGAATAGTGCTAGTTGATGAAAGTTACTTCGGCATTAAAAAAAGTAAAGTCAAATTTTTTTCTCAATTCCAATCGAATGCAACTGGATATAGTATAGTATGAGTATGAACTGGCGATCAGAACATATATGGATAGAACTTATAACCGGGTCTCGAAAAACAAGTAATTTTTGCTGGGCCTGTATCCTTTTTTTAGGTTCACTAGGATTCTTAGTGGTTGGAACTTCCAGCTATCTTGGTAGGAATCTGATACCCGGATTTCCATCTCAGCAAATCATTTTTTTTCCACAAGGGATCGTGATGTCTTTCTATGGGATCGCGGGTCTATTCATTAGTTCCTATTTGTGGTGCACAATTTCATGGAATGTAGGTAGTGGTTATGACCGATTCGATAGAAAAGAAGGAATAATGTGTATTTTTCGTTGGGGATTCCCCGGAATAAATCGTCGCATTTTCCTTCGCTTCTTTCTGAAAGATATCAAATCAATCAGAATGGAAGTTAAAGAGGGTCTTTTTCCTCGTCGTATTCTTTATATGGAAATCAGAGGCCAAGGAACCATTCCCTTGACTCGTACTGATGCAAATTTGACTCCACGAGAAATTGAACAAAAAGCGGCCGAATTGGCCTATTTCTTGCGCGTACCGATTGAAGTATTTTGAAATGAACCGAACACGAAGAATGAATGTTTTCTGCGCATAATGGAAGGAGCTCACTAATTTCCTTTTTAATACAATTGAAGTTTCCTCAGAATGTTCGTTCGAGCAAAACATACTAGTACTAGATTCCATTTTCTCGTTCCGTTGGCGCAACAAACAAAACAACCCGCATAGAATAAAACAAAAGTAGGAGAACATATATGGAAGAACTATAATAAATATAAGAAACTATAATAAGAAGAAATTTTTTTCTATACCAAAACCATTTTGTATGCGTATAAGGTCCAACTCAATTCTTTTATACTAGTAAAAAGTCTAATTCTAATCTAAGTATGAATTCATCAAATATCCGATATTTCGTAACACAGAATTCATCTTTTTAGGCTAGGCCTCAGATTTTGAATTGATGCCGTATTCTTTCGCTATGGTTAGATGATGCAACATTTCGAAGTAATTAATTTAATGGAATTGATCCGGGAGGGTTTTTCGTCTTGAAATCCGAGTAATATTCGTTACTTCAAGTAGGTTTTTTGAGTATTTATCGAAAGGAACAAATGAAGATGAAATTCGTTCGAATTTGCCCAATTGAGATATCCGAAAATCCTATTTACTCAATATATCTATTTTAATTAGATTTTTCATTATATTAATTATATATATATTATTATTTTTTTTTTCATCCGAAAGGGGACCCTTATTCTATTTCTAGAGTCCTTCTAGATCTAAGGACTCAATTTTTATACAAAAATAGGAATAGATCGATAGGTTCGATACCTTGTTATAGAACTCGTGCTTTAGAGAAATATCAGATAGAGTTGACAAATGAAGCAGTTCATTACCAATTCACAGATAAAAAATGAAAAAAAAGAAAGCATTGACTTCCCTCCCATATCTTTCATCTATAGTGTTTTTGCCCTGGTGGATCTCTCTCTCATTTCAAAAAAGTCTGGAACCTTGGATTATTAATTGGTGGAATACTAGGCAATCCGAAACCTTTTTGAATGATATTCAAGAGAAAAATGTTCTAGAAAAATTCCTAGAATTAGAAGAACTATTCTTGTTGGACGAAATGATAAAGGAATATCCGGAAACGCATATACAAAAGCTTCGTATAGGAATACACAAGGAAACGATACAATTGGTCAAAACACACAATGAATACCATCTCCATATCATTTTGCATTTGTCGACAAATATAATCTGTTTCACTATTCTAAGTGGTTATTTTATTCTGGGTAATGAACAGCTTGTCATTCTTAATTCTTGGGTTCAGGAACTCTTCTATAACTTAAGTGACACAACAAAAGCTTTTTCGATTCTTTTAGTTACTGATTTATGGATCGGATTTCACTCGACCCATGGTTGGGAACTAATGATTGGTTCAATCTACAATGATTTTGGATTGGCTCATAACGATCAAATTATATCTGGTCTTGTTTCAACTTTTCCGGTTATTCTAGATACAATTGTGAAATATTGGATTTTCCTTTTTTTAAATCGCGTATCTCCTTCGCTTGTAGTCATTTATCATTCAATGAATGAATGAAGAACTTATTTGATCTCCTGATATCAATCAAAATTTTTCTTCGCGTATAAAGAAAGCATTTTTCATTTTCCTTATTCTTTATGCTTCTACCTTTTCAAGGTATTCGTCCTATTTCAGTAGAATTATTTCAGTACAATGGCAGACTCGTGGATAGGGAACTATACTAGCTACCTATCTAATTTATTGTATAAATTCCTGGATCAATGATTGGATCATGCAAAATAGAAATACTTTTTCTTGGGTAAAGGAACAGATGACTCGATCTATTTCTGTATCGATCATGATATATGTAATAACTCGAACATCTATTTCAAATGCGTATCCCATTTTTGCGCAGCAAGGTTATGAAAATCCACGAGAAGCAACTGGGCGAATTGTATGCGCCAATTGCCATTTAGCTAATAAGCCTGTGGATATTGAAGTTCCGCAAGCTGTACTTCCCGATACTGTATTTGAAGCAGTTGTTCGAATTCCTTATGATAAGCAACTGAAACAAGTTCTTGCTAATGGTAAAAAGGGGGCTTTGAATGTAGGGGCTGTTCTTATTTTACCCGAGGGATTCGAATTAGCTCCCCCCGATCGTATTTCTCCCGAGGTGAAAGAAAAGATAGGAAATCTGACTTTTCAGAGTTATCGTCCCAATAAAAGAAATATTCTTGTGATAGGTCCTGTTCCCGGTCAGAAATATAGTGAAATCGTCTTTCCCCTTCTTTCCCCCGACCCTGCTACGAAAAAAGACGTTCACTTCTTAAAATATCCCATATATGTAGGTGGGAACAGGGGAAGGGGTCAGATTTATCCTGATGGGAGCAAGAGTAACAATACAGTCTATAATGCTACATCCGCGGGTATAGTAAGCAGAATAGTACGTAAAGAAAAAGGAGGATACGAAATAACCATAGTTGATGCATCGGATGGGCGCCAAGTGATTGATATTATACCTCCAGGACCAGAACTTCTTGTTTCAGAGGGTGAATCCATTAAGCTTGATCAACCATTAACGAGCAATCCTAACGTAGGGGGGTTTGGTCAGGGAGATGCAGAAATAGTGCTTCAAGATCCATTACGCGTCCAAGGCCTTTTATTCTTCTTGGCATCTGTTATTTTGGCACAAATTTTTTTGGTTCTTAAAAAGAAACAGTTTGAAAAGGTTCAATTATACGAAATGAATTTCTAGATCCAGAGATTCAACATCAAATTGGTAAAAAGCGTGGAATTCTTGTCGATCAATACAATTAAATATGTATGATAAAAAAATTCTATAAATCCCTTTGTTTGCTTTGTTTATACTGCTTTTTCGGGATGTATGGAATTCCTTACTTGTATCCCATTCCTAGCACTAGACAATAGGCATACAAAAACAAAGGAAGAGAATACAAGATAAGGGCGGTATAAATGAAAGGAACAGATACTTCTAGAAGGGATTCTAAGTCTTCCTAATCTTCTATTCGACACAAGAAAAAGGACTTTATACCCTTTCTTGTGTCGTCTTGTATCGAAATAATAATGATTTTTCTCTTGTTCGTCAAAGATTACTATTTTTTCTTTTCCGGATCTATCGAAACTCTTTTGTTTAGATTCAGAAGAAGTAGTAGACAAACAAAAAGGGTTAGAGGGGGGTAATTCATTAAGCAAATGGAACTTCTTCTATTATTCAATTAACTTCACTATACTATAAATCAAGCAATAGAAATAGATTCAATTCCATTGTTCAAAAACATCATAAGAAACAAAGGAATAGAACGGTTTAAAAGATCAAACAAAGAAAAGGATCCGTTTGTCATTTCTATGAATAGAATATTTTGATTATGTTGACTGTATAACTTGTATGTTATCGAATAGATCAAAGCCCCGTCTCGCTCTAAGAGCAAGAACTCAGCGGTAAGATACCGCTGAGTTCTTACTTTTTCATGTCTACGGTCCGGTTCATCTGATTACTACAGAGATGAACCCAACCCGGAATATGAACCGTAAAAGAAAATACCTATTAAACCGATCACAGGAATACCAGTTACAGTACCTATCAGCCAAAGAGGAATCCTTCCAGTAGTATCGGCCATTTCCCCCACTTTCCTCCATATTTTATCAAGTGGTCATGCTATAGACAAAAACAGTCATGGATAATTATAAGGATGATATCCTTCCGAATGGGATAAAAGAATTCCTACTATTCTATTTCTTTCTCTCAAT